GACTGATTGTTTGCATCGGATTTCAGGTTTTCTATTGCACTCCCTTTCTTAGGGTTCTTTTCACCTTTCCCTCACGGTACTTGTACGCTATCGGTCACTGAGGAATACTTAGGCTTAGAGGGTGGTCCCCCTTGGTCGCATAAAAGCGATCATAATTCAAACACGGTATTCGCGTTTTACTTATTGAATCAAACCATAGGAAAAAATCTACAGGGCTATCACCTTCTTTGGCAAGATTTTCCAACCTTTTCACAATTCCTTGAATGGTTTTTCCATCATTCAATTTCAAACAAATTGGATGAAGAGAGAAGGCCACAGGAGAAAGCGCAAGGCGCTGTCCCCTGTGGCCTTCTCACAAAGCCTAATCCGCTTTCGCTCGCCGCTACTAACGGAGTCTCGGTTGATTTCCTTTCCTTTAGCTACTTAGATGTTTCAGTTCGCTAAGTTTTGAAAGTCCAAGGCAGGGCACAGCACACTAATGCGCCGCTCCGCTTGGATACGGTTTCCCGATTGGAGATCCATGGATCACAGACCTTATCTCCCCATGGCGTTTCGCCCTTCAAAGCGTCCTTCCTTCTCAATGCCTAGGCATCCATCCAATGCATTATTTCGGATACAGTAGGATTTGCACCTACTTCACTACTCACTACCAGAATATTCGCCAATGAGGCTTCTATTCATACTTCAGAATGGCGGGCATGCCTTCTGGTCAGGTCATTTACTGGAGCGCCTTCAAGGGTGCACTCGGGCTTGAAGACGAAAATTTATGCACAAAGTGCATATTTTTGCGAGAGAAATAAAGATAAAGAACCTAATAAAAAAGCATACGAGAATCCAGGCCACTAAAATAACTTGACCGATCCACCCTTTGATTATTCTGTAAATGACTATTCAAGATCATCAATATAACAAAAATCTATTATACGTATCTTATATTTACATATCGTCTCGTTCGCATTATAAGCAGAATCCAGCTTTCATTTCACCTAGACCTAGTAGATGAACATTCACCTTATCGTTTAATTCACACCAGATAAGTGAACATTTTAATATTTTTTATACCCGATCAAAAGCGCGCAGAAACAACCAAGTAATGGATGCACTGCTTTCTAAATCCCGCTGTTCACCAAGAACACTTATAACATTTGGCGGGAGTAGGATTCGAACCTACAACATTCAGATTATGAGCCTGACGAGTTACCAATTACTCTATCCCGCGCGCATAATAAAGGCTTTCTTCAGGGGTGCTGCAAAATATCTTTTTTTGCAAAGCAGTTATCAGCCCTGCCCTAAGTATAGCGCTTTACTAGAAATATGTCATTTTATTACGAGATTTCTCTATGATGATTCATGCTTCGGCTAAAGCCTTGCGTGGTAGTAATTTAGGGCTTAGTCCCCGAAGCAATAACCCCTAGGCGATTGATTGTTCATCACTTTGGCAAGATAACCTACATTAAGAGTATACGGTTCGTTTTGCACTGGAAAAATCGAAATTTTCTCAATTCCAATGAATGGTTTTTTTCTTCGTGCCTTCTATAAGCTTGGTCAAATTCGTTTTCTGGATCGTATTTAAGGAAGTTGATGAACTCTCTACGATGAGAAAGCATGGCTTGCTTTTTAATATACTCGTTTGGCAGGCCTAGGCTACTAAAATAGTAGCATTTTAGAATGATTTAAATTGGACGTTGTCCGGGCTTGGACCATGTCTCCCAAAATTGATAAATTAGTACATATGGCGTAAGACGATTTCACATTTCGAGGTCGGAATGGGATCGGGTGTTTTCACGTCTTACCATAGTGCCCGGAGGCGCGTAACGAGTAATGAATAGGGTAAAAAGTATCCTTGCCCAGTCGTAGGGTTCCTCCCGGCAGGCTACACTAGTGCTCTCTAACTTGACTTCATTTCGATCTTTTGTAAACCCCTGGACCCGTCAAACCTGAGGATTTATGAATAAATCTAATTATTCATTATAACCTACATTTAATCGACCGCTCTTTGGGATCTTCTCACCGTTGTTTGTTTTCTACATGTCGCGGCGCTCGGGTGCCAATGATTAGTTGCTGGGTACGCCAGCCCCCCCGCCCTTTTACTTATAACTATTGGAAAGAGGGTGGAGCATACTATTAGTGCATAATTTTATATGTTTTTTTTTGACCAAGCGCTGCCGGCCTGCTGAGCGCGCAGCAAATAAATATTTTTTTTGCTTTAAAAGCAGCAATGAATCATCTATGATGATTCATAAGCTACTGGTATCGCAGCTAGTTATACTTTGTTGACATAAACTGGGAGTATATAGCAACTGTTTATGTACTTTGTAAACAAAGTCTAGAATTAGTGCATTGTATATGATTGATCGCTTCGTCAAAACAACATCCATTATGTTGGATGTTGTAGTTATGCTAAGAAACAGCGTAGATCTTTCTTTACCGTAGCCCATCATAGAAGGATTCTTGGGGTAAGGTTAGTGACCAGCAAAAATATATATATATATGTTTTTTTTACCTCCCGGTATGCCGTAGGTTAAATTCTTATCAGAAAGTTCCTATCGGAAGAGGGATTTGAACCCCCGTGTGCGAATTATGATCCCGCTGTTCTAACCGACTAAACTATTCCGACATGCGGATTATTATTCCGCTGTTCTACTAATCTGTCGCTTCCTGGGTGTCGGATGATAATTCGCTTCATGCTCTGTGGCCTGGTCTCGTAAAAAAAATATGGCTTCGTCATTCTGAACGATAAAAATCATTGTGTATGTATGAAGTTCGAACGCAATGAATGATTAGAGCGCCTTGTGCCGTAGTCATAGAATTTATAATCGCGACTGAGCTTGTGACTGCCCTTACTACGTAAGGGCAGTCACAAGCGTAATTAGAAAGGCATGGAGTACTGCGGGGGCACATCGGCTCTGACATAGGCCAGAACTTCAATCAAGCGTTTAAAGGCTAATATTACAGCCCTCATGCCGGCCGCTTTACCTGCGAGCTAGGCGACCATAGTCCAAAGAATGAAGAGCACAGGGCATAGCTACGAAAAAGCAAATATTTTTTTTTCTGCTTCTTCGGGTTATTATTCGCTTTATTACCAAACATAACTAAATGGCGGAAATTCTTTTTTTTGTTCAAGAAAGGAGTCAATCCAGCCACAGGTTCCCCTACGGCTACCTTGTTACGACTTCACCTCAGTCAAAAGCCCCACCTTGGTATCCTACATTAGACCACCAATTACTCCGGTACACCACACTCAACAACGGCGTGTAACACTGAAGTAATGGGTGATCCTTGATCTGATGCTTCGGGCGAAGCCAATTCCCATGGTGTGACGGGCGGTGTGTACAGGGCCTGAGTACATATTCACCGCGGCATGCTGATCCGCGATTACTAGCGATTCCAACTTCATGTTCTCGAGTTGCAGAGAACAGTCCGAACTGAGGCCATCTTTCTGGATTCGCTCCGCCTTAAAGCCTTGCTTCCTATTGTAATTGCCATTGTAGCACGTGTGTAGCCCAGCCCATAAGGGCCATGCGGACTTGACGTCATCCCCACCTTCCTCCAGTATATCACTGGCAGTTTTTTGTGAGTGCAGTATATGGCATGGATTGTCAATCATTTTTACAAAGACTGAGTGCCACATTGTTATGTGTGCTGCGCTCTGAGAGCTGCGCTCGTCGAAGTACCCTTTTCCAATGGCGTGGTCTTCGTCAGTCTGAAGTGCTCAATGATTGACCCTTTGATCCAAAACGCATGTCTTAGCAACACAAAACGAGGGTTGCGCTCGTTATAGGACTTAACCCAACATCTCACGACACGAGCTGACGACAGCCATGCAGCACCTGTATGAATTTTCGTACCATCCCATTAAGGACAAGCAAACTTATTCATATGTCAAGGGCTGGTAAGGTTTTGCGCGTTGTATCGAATTAAACCACATGCTCCACCGCTTGTGCAGGCCCCCGTCAATTCCTTTGAGTTTCAGCCTTGCGGCCGTACTCCCCAGGCGGAGTGTTTAACGCGTTAGCTGGGCCCCTGATCCGCCGTTTTGCATACAGCGCAGACCAAGGACGAACACTCATCGTTTACGGCATAGACTACCAGGGTCATATTGAAGATACTTTTTCGCCAGCATTGAGCCCTTTTTCAGTAGCTTAGCTGCTTCTCGAGGTCATGATGGAAAATAAATAATCCTATCACGATCACGTAGTGATGACTATCTTCAAAAATGGACTATATCATTCTCTGAAATTAAATCTTTGCAGTTGCTTTGGCTAACTATTGTTCAATGCACTCCGAAAAAAGAGGCAGAGCTTCGTTCATTTCGGAGATCCAGCGTTGTTGAATTTCGGGACCTTTGTAAACCAATAGTAAGGCTCTCCTGATCATGCTCGCCACAGGAAGGGTGTGGTAAGATCATTCAAAGCAGTTTCTTAAATTCCTCGGTACTGAACCAGAGGCGTTAGTAAGTTTAATTACCGTACTTGCGATTTCTTCGGATAGGTTCGTAAACCTTGGCTAAAAACTTGACATATTCTTTGTCGAAGCCATCAGTAGTTGCTTGTTCTGGCTAAAGCCATCCGCAGCTTGCCCCTGCTGCACGGAACTCGGTGCCGAAATTTTATGCAGTGATGAGCCTACTTTCCACCGAAAGTAATCTTCCTTCATTTGGCTATGACGAACGGATAACCTTGCCATCTCCCAGGAGTTATCCTAAGATAATTGATTTCATTAGATCCGACAAAGATATTTGCTTGGGTTTTTCGAGTGCAGGTTACGAGTTTGAGCTTTGCCTAAAAGCCTCATCTTCGATGCTCTGTTAGCTTCAAGAGCTTTTGCCCATGTTCTTTCATATCTCCTATTTCCTTATTTTCATAGTCTCTACGGGGTGCCTTGATCCGAGATCAAAGCACTTCCCTCGGGATTGTTTGATGTTGAATGGTACATCCGCATCATCGAAGTTTCCCCGAAATAGCTGGATGCACACTCTGACCTCGCGATCGGAGGGGACACCTTTGGCCGTGTGATTTGGAGCCCGGCCGGATCTATCTAATCCTGTTTGCTCCCCATGCTTTCGCACCTCAGCGTCAGTAGAGACCCAGAAAGCTGCCTTCGCTTTTGGTGTTCCTTCGTATATCTGTGAATTTTATCTCTACACACGAAATTCCACTATCCTCTATCTCACTCAAGTGAATTGGTTTTGAAAGCATTCCGCCAGTTGAGCTGGCGACTTTCACTCTCAACCGGATTCACCGCCTACGTGCCCTTTACGCCTAGTCATTCCGAATAACACTAGCCCCCCCCGTCTTACCGCGGCTGCTGGCACGAAGTTAGCCGGGGCTTCTTATTCGAGTCTTGTCACAATCGCACACTCGATGAAAGAGCTTTACAAGCTGCGTTGCCCTTCTTCACTCACGCCATATTGCCGGATCAGGCTTTCGCCCATTGTCCAAGATTCCCCACTGCTGCCTCCCGTAGGAGTCTGGGCCGTGTCTCAGTCCCAGTGTGGCTGATCATCCGAAAAGACCAGCTAAGCATCGTAGGCTTGGTCAGCCTTTACCTAACCAACTACCTAATACTACGTGGGCTCATCAAACAGCGCTTTTTAGCTTTCATTCATTCAGGATTTGGCCCAAACTGTTTGGCAGATTCCTACGTGTTACGCACCCGTTCGCCACTTTGTCTCCATTTCAACTTGGAAACAACGTTCGACTTGCATGTGTTAAGCATATCGCTAGCGTTCATTCTGAGCCAGGATCAAACTCTTTTTTTTGAATATGATTTTTTACACAGAAGTAGGTTTTGAACCTACCAAACTTCCAATATAAAACCTCTGCGTATCACTAACTAAATCATCATCATACTAAGATTTATTACCCATAGACCAATAATTTGGATTTACTATGTAGAACCTTTGGTCCAATCAATTTGCTACGCTTTCGCGTTACGGAATTACGTAGTAATTGTAGATTGTAAGTATGCTATGCTATATGGAATACCACGCCCTTTCCTGTAGGTAGCCCCGTCGTCTAGCTTTTATTCCCCGATATAAAAAGGTGGATGATTCTAATAAAAAACAGGATTTTTTTGCTTCGTTGCTTTTGATCCGAGTTCCCAAAATTTATTTCGTTGCTACACCCTGCTTTGCAGCTCTGCCAACATTGCAAGAAACCTAAAACCTAGTTGTTCACGGTGGGGCGAAGCAATGAATCATCGTAGATTTAAGTCCGAACAAGGCCTTGTTTCGCTTTCCATTAGCTTTTGTTCTTTTCAGCTTAGATCAGAATGATATTTTTAGGCCGTAGTTTTTAGAAGCTGGAAGATTAATCGAAATTTTGGATTCGAGCCGTCGTTATTTATCTATGATTATTCATGGCTATTCCTCATGGAATTACTTAGTTAATAGCATAACTGAAAGATTAATAATATATTACGATGAATGATTAGCTTTATAATGCAATTACATGTAATTGCATTATAAAGCTAATCGTTATAAAGCTTTATAATTAAGGTGGACAATGACCGACTTGGCCTTATGGCCTCGAGCGAGCATGAAAGGGCTGAAACATTCAGAAACGTTATTTTTTTTCTACTTCTAACAAAACTGAGCAAGACGATAGATAGTAGGTTTTTCCACTGACCAAGTGGCGAGAAAAAGATATTTTTTTTATTAGCCTTACTTTTTTTGCATGTTGTTCAATAACAGCCTAAGCATTCATAGAATATTCATTGGGGAACATAAGCCAAGGTGTAGCGCAGTCTGGTAGCGCATCTGTTTTGGGTACAGAGGGTCATAGGTTCAAATCCTGTCACCTTGAGTCAAAATCAAAGTAAAGTAAAAACATGAAAATCAATCGACCCTTATCACCTCATCTTACCATTTATAAGCCACAGCTTACTTCTACTTTTTCTATTTTCCATAGAATCTCTGGGGCTTTTTCAGGGGCGGCCGTTAGGTCACCTGTGATTACAACAAAGGCACTACTGCTCGAAGGGCTCGAGGCTTACCCGACGGAAAGGGTAACGAAGCATGCCACAAGAGCAGCGGTAAGGGGGACATTTGTCGGCTAGTTTATTGGCCTACCCAAAAATCCTCTGCGAGCCCGCTGGCGCTTGCTAAATGAAATATATATATATATATTTCATTTAGCATGAGATGATGGAGCTTTTATAAAGAATCGGAGTTCTTTTCGGGTCAGCCTGCCCTACAGCAAACCGGTGCAGAATCGCACGAACGAATACTGTTATGCTTTCAGCCTGCTGGTGGCTAAGAACGGTAAGGACGGAAAAAAAATAAATATATTTTTTCCGCATGGAAGCGGATTACCCACCTCTTCGGGGACAGAGAACTAAACGACATCTCAAGCGCTATAGCTCACAGGTGAGACCGGCGAGATCCAACCGTACACCATGGTCCGAGTTGGAAGTCAGAGGACCCATAGTACCTGCCTAATACTAAACAAACCGTACGAACGGAAAGCTTTAGTATTAGTAGAAGGCGAAGGGGTCTATGCACCTGCCTGGTCTGGCAGGTTTTACTCTCCAGAACCCGAAAAAAAATTTAAACATATCTATATAGTTTTTTTGCCAGCAAAAAAAAATATATATAGATATGTTTAAATTTTTTGTTATGCCCTCAAGATTCACATTACATTGATGTTAATACATTATATATGATGATACATCCGGCGCCACTGATAATCCAGTCAGTAGTTGTGAAGGGAAGGCACCGAACGAGCCGGAGTCAATGGAGCGCGTCTCCTATATAAGGCGGATTAAAACGGAAAGGAGAGTTAGTGAGCTGTATGATGGGTGACCATCTCGTACGGTTCGGAGAGCACTTAGTAGGCGGGAGTTAATGATTACTTCCTACCGAAGCTTGACTCTATCCACTATGATTTTTTTTAGTATTCTTTCTCTGAAAATAGGCGATCTTAACCTTACTTCTTATTATTTTTACCGGTATGCTTTTTTTTCCACTTTCTACTTTCATTGGTTAATTCTAAGCGTAGTCAATTTCACTTTATTAGCGTTGTGCTATCATATGAGTAATGGAATTCGTCATTTATTGTGGGATCTGGGTTTTTTTCTAGAATTATCCAAAGTATATACTTCCGGAATTATTATGTTGTTCTGTGCAGCTTGTTTAGCTGTATTGAACATTATCCGATTCTATTTCTCGTAAGCGCAGAGTACGATACTCGTTAGAGGCGAAAAAAATATATTTTTTTGGCTTATATTCGTCGCAACCCAAAGGCGCGGAGTGTAGACCGTTTTCGTCACATGTGCACCGTTCCGACCCCCACAGAATGGATGACCCTGAAGGACGTGAGGACGCTGCCTGCGCCCTCTACGACCCAGTCTAATCAATGCCTGGAATAATATGGTGGGAACGGTCGAAACGGGTTCAAAATAACTATAACTAAAGGCGCGAAGCAAAAAAGAATTATACATATATTATATATTGATATAGATAAAAAATTATACATATATTATATATGTATATAGATATATATATATATATGTATATTATATATATGTATATATATATTTTTGTTTCCTGATTGGCTCTGCAATGCTTCGTAATTGGGTCCACTTTATCTCGCGCAGGGTTAACTCAGACGAGTCTACAACCTGTCGTAGTACTATTTCAGCCGACAGGCTACTTTTTGATAAGCGGAGCCATATGACGGGCGACTGTTACATAAGCTTCTGGGGCCCGAACAAAAAAGGCCGCTTTCGTCTTACTCTCGGAAAAAAAAGGTGAAAAGCAATGAAAGCTCATAGAGAAACCTTAGGGCATTGGCTTCTTCAAAGAATGACTGCCGCTTTTCTAATCCCAACCATTCTTATAGCAAATGTTTCCACTCTGATTCTGTTAAATATCTTGGTATTCTGGCATATTCATGTGGGAATCGAAGAGATTCTGACGGATTATGTTCACCACGAAATGACACGAAAGTGGATCTTGATTCTTTTCAGAGTATTTTGTTTAATAATTATCAAATATGTTTTTTTGTTTTTTGTTTCTTAAAAGAATCTATAATTATCTGAAAATTCAGATGGTACTGTGGAGCAAAAATAGGCGCGGCGGGCGCAGCAAAAAAAATATATATATTTTTTTTTCTGGTGTTATTAGAGGTGTCATAGATGGAATTAGTAAGTAATTAAATGGTTACTAATGATGGCTTTTTCATTGTCCCCTATGTGGTTGTTCTGCTTCATATCGCCCTTGCCATACGGGGGCGAAGCAGTACTAATTGGCTAAGGAACCGGCGTGTGCTTGGCTTGAAACCGAGTTGGCTTTCAAAAAAGAGACTCTTATTATGGATTTAGTAAAATATTTAACATTTTCTATGATTCTTTTTCTTCTAGGTATTTGGGGAATTTTCTTGAATAGAAAAAATATTCTTATTATGTTAATGTCAATTGAGTTAATGTTACTTGCAGTCAATTTGAACTTTTTGGTATTTTCTGTTTATTTGGATGATATGATGGGTCAATTATTTGCTTTATTTGTTTTAACGGTGGCAGCTGCGGAATCCGCTATTGGGCTGGCCATTCTGGTTATAACTTTTCGAATTCGCGGGACTATTGCAGTGGAATTTAGGGCGACCGTTCGCGTCGCCTACAGTCATTGTTTAGCCATATGGAGAATATTTGCAGTCCTGTGCTAGCAGCCATGTAGCAAACCACGCGAGACCCTATTCCGCGTGCCAGGCATAGAGCTTACCTAACCACCATGTAAACGGATGGGAACCACAGCATGCTCTAGAAACGTAGTTGAGGGGGACAAGCTTTTTTTTTTCAAAGAGGGAAGACCTCATGTTAGGTATTTTTTTTAGGCTTTCAACTTGCTTTTTCTCTGCCCTGCAAAGCGCCTTTTCTGGGCCCTTCGGGCCGCGGGGCAGCGTTCAGAAAATACGTTTTGGACCTGCGACCTCCTTCTTTGCTTGGCGAATGGAAGGTTCGAATAAAACGCAGCGGAAAGCACATAGCAAAAAAGTTTCTATTTCTTTTTGAGGGTTCACAAAGCAAACGAATAACTTTAGCCCAAACGACCCAAGACCACTACGCTAGCCTGCTATTGTATGAGATGAGCCCCTGCTCTGGCAAATCGAAGTTTCTTTCGGTCAAACTGGACCTGCGGTTAACCACAGTAAACTTCCCTGTGATGATGCACACGAATGCACGCTGTCAAGCTCTCAGTCTGCCATTGATAAATTACGGTAAGACCAGAATGGGAAAAAAAAGCCTGCGGACATTGCAGAGTCTCAACGAGGGAGCGGATTACCCAAGCTACTGGGGGACAAGAGACTAAACGACATCTCGACGCAAAAAGGCCTTAAACTGAAAATTAGCCAAGAGCTGTAGGCAACACCGGTGAAGTCCACTTCAGTCATCTAGACGAAGGTGGATGGCAGAGGGCCCATAGTACCCGCCTGAACCGTAGCAAAAATATTTTCTTTTCGGCTATCGTAAGGGAAGGGGCCTAAGCGTCTGCTATACCTTAGCAGACCATATTCAACCAAGTCCTCTAGCCAGGCTCCCACAGATCTCAAACAAGATTCGTCCGAGAATGCAAAAGAAAAGCGATTTGGAGAGGGGGCTGGCTGCCGCTTTATTTAATCAATTGGACTTTTGGATTCTTAGCTTTTGGAAAGCCTATTCAGACCTGCGAGACATCGTGGGTAACCTGGACTTATGGATCATGGCTTATGTCGAACTAGGGCCGCAGGACCTGGATCGATGACACCAATACTAGACAGAACGGGACTATTGATGGAACCGAAAGTGCGAGCCCTACGGGGCAGGGCAAAGTTCAGCACAAAACGAATCTACACGCTGCGCGCCTTCATTCGCTATGTGGACGAAGCAAAATAAGAGGCCGAAGGTACAAAACGCTATGCGTTTTTGTTTCGAAGACCTACTTTCATCTAGAGGCTGAGATATCACGAATAGCAAAAAAAATATATATATATTTTTTTTCCGATATCACGCACACGCAGGTGGAAGCCTGGGAACAATCGGTGAGTGGAAGAGATGCTCCACGCAAAATATCAGGCCGAAGGATCCTCACTATCGGGATATACTAAAACCCATACTGTCTCCAATGCTGGCTCACTGGTGTTCTTGCCAAAAGCCCTAGCTTTATTATCCAACATTCGTTCGATATGCTGTAAACTCCAGAGTAAACTCTGCTACCAAGGATCCTACGGCATGACTTGCTTAGTAACTAAAACGCGGCGTAACAGCTCCTCGCGCGTCCTGCATTACATATAAATCTGAATAGAATAATGCACCATCTTCGGAGTATTAAGGACGGGTTCAGAAAAGATAATGAGAAAAAATATTTTTGTTGTTTTATTATCTCTTGTTATAATTCCCACGATCACTATAGTGAAAAAGCAAGTTCCTTTATGTTACTTAAGCCACTTGGAGGCCGGGCCGGTCACTATAGAAACAAGCCGAGACCTAACGACGAAAGCAAATCCAAAAAGAGGTTGAATTGGAGAGCCGTATGATGGGCGACCATCTCGTACGGTTCGGAGAGGGCTCGAGTACCAAAGCATTCAATATGTGTCTGGGAAAGTTCCACTCTATTTAATTGCATGAAGGGATAAGCACAAAAACAAGTGCTTCGGTTCTATTGTTCGAATACGAAGTATATGGGAGAGGCAGGATTCGAACCTACGTAGAAAACCTTCAGCAGATTTACAGTCTGTCGCTTTTAACCACTCGGCCACTCTCCCCATGATAAGTGAGCTTTGACTTTCCTAGCTGAAATAAGGGACTCTGGTTATAAATCGGTCAATCCACGCGTGTAACCTCGGTTCTTACAATAGACCAATCGAAGAAGTAGATGCATCTACCGTTGGTACATATTATTCATTATGCACTTTAAGCATCCTACAGGATTTGAACCTGTGACCTTCAACTTAGAAGGTTGTTGCTCTATCCAACTGAGCTAAGAATGCAGTACAATACTAAGCACTTTGCATGAACTCCAGAGAAGAAAGAAGCTTGCTTCTTTCTTCTCTCCCGCTGTCTTCGTATAACGAATGAAAGGCGCGCAGCGCAGAAAGGGCGCCAGCTCTCTACTAAATAAAGGGCATAGATGAAACAAGACAAGAAATATTAAAAATACTGAGTTTTCGCTTGACGATTCAAGCGGGAAAGAAAAAAACGTGAAAAAAATAAAATAGCGATCAAAAAAAATATATATTTTTTTTGATCGCTACGTGCCTCAACGCATTCCATTTTATGTTCTCTCCCTTCTTTCTGAACCCCATTAAGGAAGAAGAACAAAAAAGGCTGAAATAAAATATACATATTTTTTTCTACCACAAGCTTTTGAAAGCTTTAGCCATAGATTCCCCGTGGCTGTCTGCGCTCTATGCCACGCCCCTTGCTTAATTGAAATTAAATGCTCAGCTGTAGGATGGTTATGGTATATAGTAATTGCATTATGATGAGTACCCTCTGTCAAATGTAAAATAATTGATAGGGGCGAACCCCTAACCACTAAGCGCCTTATGATTGAAAGCACAAAGGGCGCAGCAGGAGCCGACCCAACATTTTTTCGGTTTCTACTAGGTTTAACACACGACGAAATACTACGAATTTTTTATTTGAAACTATTCTGAAAGAAGTTAGAATTCGTTTTTTTCGGATATTTATTTGCTTCAGTTTAACATGGTTTACGTGTTATTGGTTCTCAGAAGACTTCTTTTCTTTGTCAGCGAAACCCTTTCTTATTTTTTCCCATTCAGGTTCTATTTGTACACAATTAACGGAGGCCTTGAGCACGTATGTTACTATTTCTTTAATATCATGCTTTTACTTTTTATTTCCTTTTCTGAGTCATCAAATTTGGTGTTTTTTGATCCCCAGTTGCTATGAAGAACGAAGAAAAAAATACAACAAATTTTTTTACTTAAGTGGTTTTTGCTTCTTTCTGTTTTTCTTCGTCACTTTCGTTGGGGTAGTTCCCAATGTTTGGCACTTTTTATACGAATTGAATAAAACATCAAGTAATCTGCTCATAATAAAGTTACAACCTAAGATTTTTGACTATATTGTATTAACTGTTCGTATTTCGTTCATTTCACCAATATGCTCTCAAGTACAGGTACTTGTGATCTGTTTGCTAGAATCAAAAGGTATTTTTGTGAAAACCTCCATAAAAAATCGTCGTTTTTTTATGGTTTTTTCGCTTCTTACAGCAGCTTTTTTAACACCTCCGGATATCCGGTGTCAAATTATCGCTTGTTTACTTATTTATCGTATAATAGAGTTGACCATCTTTTACGCATTGATTATGCAAGTTTATAAGCAGCAACTAGTCCTTTAACCGAAACTAGGCCATAGCCAAAGACCAAGGGCGCAGGGCACAACAAAAATATATATATTTTTTTTTGATCTTTGGTCTGATTTTGCTCTCTGCTATGCGCCAAGCTTTAACTATCATCCTCCCGCCCTTTTGTCTGGCTAGCCTTTTTTTTCCTCCGGGTGATGCAGGGAGAGAAGGCGCAGAAGCTCAACAGCTTATGTTCGCGCTTCGCCGCTTCGCCCCACCCTAGATGGTTCATCGTCGATCTAGCTCCGGCCAAGCAGAGCAAGGCGACCATAGCGAAGCCATCAAGCAACAAATAGGCACTTCGCCGAAATGGCTCTAGGAGCTGCTCCGCGACGCCAACTATGCCGTAGTTTCCGCCAATTGGATAGGATGATATGACCAGGCTTGCTTATGGCTGTTACAAAGCTAGCCAGGGCACACAAAGCAAACAAAAATATTATTCACTTCGCACAAGCCTGGCGAGGGGTGAGGGCCACGAAGCGGGCTTAACGAAAACAACTCCCTTCTCCCGTTTATCCCCGGAAACGCAAAGAGATAGCAAAAGGCCGAAGGAAAAGCCCGTAGGGCAGAAAACGAAAAAAAATAATAAATTTATGCCTGTATTCCTTATTTGCGTTTTCAAGGTCAATTTACGCGGATGGTAGATGATTCATGATGTTGGACCACGTATTCGGCTCAGAGAAGACCAGCAGCCAAATATATATTTCTTTTCGCTGCAATCCCATTTCACAATGCTCTGCCTGCCCGAACATAATACGAGCCTTACTTTTTTTTTGGAGCAACCGCAGTGCTGTCTTTATGTTCATGGCAAGAAGCCAAAAGCGTTTCAAAAGAATTTCCCAGAATATATATATATATTCTTTTCAACATCTACGAGGAGTTAGCTCTGTTATGGCTCCGCCAATAATTCACGATGTTTGGGCTATGTCCCTGCTTCAATCAAGAAGGTCTAGATCTATGCTATAAGGGAATCGTATTTGTTGAGGTTCATATAATACCACGGCTTTTAGTGTTTTATAATTTACCTCTAAATGAGTAGATTTCATTCTCCATATTCGGTTACTTTGAAGATTTTGTCTTATTTTCGATTTAATAAAATATAAAAAACTCTCTTGAATAGATATAAGGTCACCGTTGGATACTTGAAAACCAGGAATATTGACCATTTTATAATTGACACAAATTTTTTTATGACTTATTAGCTGCCTTGCTTGAGAAATAGTTAAACAGAAATTAAGACGAACCAGAATAACGTCCAATCTTTTTTCTATATCGAATAACAAACTGTTTTTTTTATCTAAATAAGTGTGCGTTTTAGACCTTTGCATCTTTTTAATGGGTAATTTTCCATAAAAAAGGGACAACTTTTGTATAGTTTGTAATTGTTTGGAAAAGTCAGATTGTTTTTTATTTGTTTTTCTTCGAAGCTTCAAAATAATGGCTTTTTGTTTTTGAGTAAGTTTTTTGGTCTGCCAAACATTTTCTGAAATTTGACGACAAGTTTTAAATCTTGATGCAGGCATATGAAGTTGAATTGCTTTTTTTAGCTATTGCGGATAACGGGGATCGAACCCATATCTCCTGCTTGGAAGGCAGATAATTTACCTTTAATCTATATCCGCCTAAATTTCTTTTTATCTTTTCTCGCTTCTTTCTCTGAACCTTCATTTACATAGTAAATTAATATTAGGTTGATTATTGCTTACTTCAAGCTGATAATCTTATTAAGATAAGGATGGATGGATGTCTGAGCGGTTGAAAGAGTCGGTCTTGAAAACCGAAGTATTGAAAATACCGGGGGTTCAAATCCCTCTCCATCCGTGAATAGGGTAATTAGTTAACCGTTTTTGAAACAAAATTTGTCTTTTGTTCGCCGAAAGATGTAACCTTTATAGATCTTAACATTGTGTAACCATTTTGCAGAAATAGTGTGCGCAAAAACAAGATATTTGCTTTACAAAAAAAAATATATAATCATTATTTATGATGATTCATTCGACAAAAAGCCATGGTTTTTAGCCTTCGGCTTTGTGCCTGGTAGCTGCGAGAGCAAGCAGTAGCCTGAGAAGCTTGTGAAGAGTAGCTGGGCAGCGCATTCGTCGTCGCTCCGTGGCACGACTTAGCTGAAGGCGAAGGGCCGAGCGACGGAGCAGAACGCGCCCCCTGAACCATTTTTAGCCTCGTTACACGCGAAGTTGCTCTATAGAAAAACCGAGAATTATATGCCGGACCAGTACATTCCATTCGGGTCGATGTCGATCACATTCCACCAGCTTCCAGCAGTCAGTAGACTCTGCAATATCGGGTCGATATGAGGTGTTAAAACATAAAATCCAACATACATATAGTTCAAGCCAGTCCCACGGTGCGCCGAACCGAGATATATAGACGTCATAATCTATATCGTATTGGATAAATCAAAAATTTGCGTGTTCTTGTAAAAGAACAAGATATCATCACGCGCCCAACCACCGTATAACAAGGACAACGAGAATAAATAACATAATAAAATTGCCAGATATGCCGATCAAATAACCTAAAAGAGGAAGTACCGGCACTGGTGGTCCACTGCGCAAAAGCGACGGCCTAAATACAATGCCTCGCCCTATATATAAATTGTTGATGTATTTCGACATACTAATAGAACTAAAGAAGGAGGAACGCGTCGCTTTGCGCGAAGCGCTTTAAATAAAAATACGCGGGTACATAGATACGGATGGTTAGATAGTATCTTTCAGGCACCCGCAAACAAAAAAAAATATGACTTGTGGACCATTAAGCAAATCTAGTCCATTGTATTTCTCTGGTGATGAACCATGAGAAACAGCTTTACCTACAGGCGATTGAAAAACTACAAGATACAACATAACCTACAGGGCTTTTGGCCCAAATATGGTGCAACTTCGATTATAGTTCGACAAGGGGGCCTTTGACCCATGTGACTGTAATTATAGATTGGCGAGAAACAATCTGGCAATCCATGGGCCGTTAAGCCATCATCATCATTTGAAATAGTATTGAGGCCATGAAGAAGGTCTGATAACTAGAGAAAGATTGAAAAAACATTTCCGCGGATTGAACCAACTTTTGGCGGATATGATGGAATTGGTAGACATGCCAGGTTTAGGTTCTGGTGACCATAATGTTTGTGGGGGTTCGAGTCCCTCTATCCGTACAAGTCGGAACTTGAAGTTTTGCAATCACTAGGCCTCGGGGACCCACCGCGGCCTTTTCTCTTTCTGGCCTCTATTTGTCTGTCAAGTATAGCCTACTATATAATTACTCTTTTTCAGCTAAAGCTGCTTCTCGATATATTATGGATGCCACCAGCTATCGTAAATCGTTGAGTCGCATCAGGCATGTGATAAACTTGGTAACACCTAATTTACCATAAAAGGACACCCAAATGGTTATTTTGTGTAGTATAGAATAAGCTTCAATTTTTCGCCATTAGTTCTAAAGCCCTCGGGTTTATTCCCGGAGCCCTTTGGCCTACGATAAATTACTTATGGTAATTGCAGCCTCGGAGTCTACGCTAGGCAGAGGTCAACCAGATACAAGTAAAGAAGAATGCCCAACCCGCACGCAAAACCACGAAGTATGACGATGTTATGAAGCGATGACGATCGAATAACATAATGATTCCACATCTTCTCCTAGGTAATATGAGCTCAAAGCTAACCTGTCTCTATTGCAAGACATAACGCTATGACGAAACTTATCTTTCCTTGAATTATGATTATTACCAGCATAAGTGACAAGGCCCCAGGAACAANNGGGACCGCAGTGATCGCACCATCCTCTAATCACCGCGGGTACTTATCTGTATCTAACGCCTAAGAAACAGGCTTAGTAATCCGAGTGGTTAGGTTGTAAGGCCCGTATCAAAATTAAATGTAAGCAGATTGCTTGATCTATATTTATAGATCCCTATGATGTTTTGAATCTTTTTATTAGAGATTTACGCTCGCGGCCCTCACCCAAATTTATAGACAGCTTTATAATAAAAATTGACAAAAGTATAACTACTATTAAAAAATTTGCTATTATACCATAAACTTGTAAATCAATGGGTCTTTCACCTCGCATAGTATCTGTGCTCCGGATTCGCGCATCTGACTCAGGAACACGAGTCGTGATCAAACTGTTTTTAGGAGATATTTAGTTGGACCGATAATACCGGAGTTATTAACCATCTACGATGGTTAACAAGAAAAACTAAAACACATTTACTTATCTCCCGCTTGGCCGTGTGCTTGAGGTTAGGGAGTGAAGAGATGGAATCGCGAAGAGGGGCGAAGCAATAAAGCAGCCATGCTGCTTGATTGGCGAAAAAATAATATACGTTTATTCATAAGAAGTGCGCTCAATTCATAAATCAGATTATGAGCTATTATGTGCTGTATCTACTACGTATGCAGAAGAGAACGACTCAGGCTTGAAACTCTGGATCCTTCATTCACGATATAGATGAATGATTCGGTTATGAAATAATATTGTGGGAGAACATAACCAAATTACCCGCCCCTACCTTGTTTCATTATAGGCCATTGGCACCGTGGGAAGTGATTTCGTTTTTGTTTTAGGTACGTAGCACTTTGTAAGCTTTACGAACAAGGGGCCTAGGTGGACTTTTTGGAGTATAGCCAAGTGGAAAGGCGTCGGTTTTTGATACCGACAGGCAAAGGTTCGAATCCTTTTACTCCAGATTTATCTAATTCTTAACTTCATATATATTAAAAAAAAGTATATATATATATTTTTTTTTGATTCCAATCCAATCTATGAAAAGCAAGCTGACGTAGAAAACTACGCAAGCCTCCCAATGAAGCCAGAATAAAACCTATCCAAATACAGAAGATAAAGGGTAGTTTCATTATGGTAATATACCAGCCTGTTTCAAAACTTCCAGTTCCAATCGAAGCATATAGATCCGTAAAGAGATTGGTATGTATAGCCACTTTGGTAGTGCTTGTTTCTTGATTAGAAAAAGAGAATCTTTTTTCTGGGAACACAGTCAACCAAAGTGGGAAACTATTTTGTTCGCGATTTCTCCATGATCTGTCACCATGGAAAAAATGAAAAAAAAAATATATATATTTTTTTTCAACTTCTTTATTCTGGTACGAGGGCGCAGCAATTGGCAACAAGTCGATTATGGCACGAAGTGATCCATCATGCTTGAAAATGAATGGGTTCTTTAGGGACGGTTTATAAATAATTAAATTACCACAAATGGAATGAAAAGTTGGTCCATGTAATTGATCAATACCTCGCGAACAACAACGTTCCTTTCCTATATGTAGTTCGGAACCCAAAGGCAATAATTGAGTAAACTGTCTCTTTTTTGTGTTGGTTAACCTAAGCCCCAGCATCACTGCAGGGGCTTGACTTCCGAACCGTACGTGAGCCTCCGGCCTCATACGGCTCTTCTCAGGGGAGCCTCGAGCCCGAATAGAATATAGAGCAGAGATTAAAAAAATATTTTTTTTTCTGTTGCTTCTACGAACTTCTCAGCATTCGTCATGCTGCGCCCTGAGTCCCCACGTCAGCCTTTCCTCTGGAAATCCTTTACTTTACTAGCGCGAGCAAAGTGAGCGGTTGCCCCGAAGGTTTTGTCTTTTTGGGAGAATCCTGTTCCCACTAGCTTATAGCTCGGCTGGCCTGCCAGTTTTACTGGAACTTAGTGGGAATTATCTCGTTCCCTGGTTAGATGGTTGGATGTGGGATTTACTCCACGAGGAGCAGTACGAACGTAGATGATATCATCACGACCTCTCTTTTCGTACCGCTAGGAATGCTTAACGCCACTTTGCCAACTAGCGTTACCCGCGGCCTTTCTTGCCATTGGCAAGTCTCTCAGTGTGGTCAGTACTGGGTGTTTTTGAGGAGCGAAGCTTATACCCATTCACATTAGTTCATCCCAAGTCCTTAAACCTTTTGCACTAATTTGGGAAGAAGCCGTCTTCTTATCAAGGTTCAAGAGTCAACTGAGCATCTCAGCGGCGGGATTTAAAACCCGAATTCAACCAGAGTTCACGCCTACACAGCGTGGGCTTAGAAGCGATGATGATCGTACATAAGCCACCGGGTCGCACGACAGAATAACACCCATAATAAAGATACAAACTCCTACATGTGAAATTTTCATAGTCATGGAAACTTTTCGAAAGTCATGACCAACATCCATCAGTCTTTTTGGTGAGGCGCGAACAATAAAAAATCTATTCCAATCAAAGCGCTTGGCGCTTTGCGCTTTATTTTCAGGGACGAAAGAATAAGCTTGCGAAAAAGCAAGCAAAGAATAAAAAGCCAAAATTTTGGCTTTTTCGTTCAGGCCGAAGGTTTTTGAAAATCGCAGCAAATAAATCAAAAATATTTTTGATTTATTTAAAAAAAATAAAAAATAAAAAATTTCTCTCTTTTCATTTTTTTGTTTCTTCCTCTCGTTAGGCCAAATCGCTTGGCGCTTTATTTCCTGTGCCCGCTTACGCGCTTTCATCTCCTCCATCCCAAGCCTACGCCCTTTGTTTGCTAACCCATCGTGCCTATATTTAGATAATAGAAAAAATGTACGAAATAATAAAAAACAAAACACACCACAGAAAGATTCTAAATATGACAAGTCTCCCATAAATTTGGGAATAAAAGAATTAAAAATGAAAATAAGAAATAAAAAAAATGCATTTTTAGCTCTAGTTTTTGGGGAGCTTTTTTCAATTATGTTGGGTAGTAGGATGGGTCTTGCTCTTACCAAGACTATCCTTTCTGTTCCGTCCATAGAACGTATGAATCCCCTGGAATGTATATAAACTAGAACCGGTGATAGAGAGGTAAAAATAGGTATTATAGTACCATGAAGAAAAGGAGCACCTGTGGAAACATCTCTACTTACCAACCATTGAAATAGTATGGGTGCTGCCGTACCACAAAGCACAACCATAAATATGAGAAAGAAAAAGAAATTCTGTAGTTGGACCATCTGCTCTATTTGTTTTTATAATTCCCGTTTCTTCGAATAGGAGCATACGAGATAAAAGACTCAAAATTTAAGCAAAAAAATCTTTTTTTTGATATGAGTGAACTTTTGGGCTTTATTTTTTCTTCAGCCTTCCGCGAATGCTCTGCGCCCCTCCGGTGATACCCCCATAGCTCCTGTAAGGCGCAGAGCGTTCGCATAGCAAATAAAGTAAAGCCAAAGGTTTCACACAGGGGACCATATGTGTAATCGAAATTAAGCTAGTTTTTTCTAGCTTTCTCTACTTATGCATTCTACTCGCTTTGCACACAATGATTTTGTCATGGCCTTCTTCGCTTTCCATTAGCTTCAGTAAACGAGTGAATTTACGCGAGTGCACGCTTCGCCGCGAATGCCATAAGATCTGGTTTACAGGTTTTGAGGCCGTCAGGCCTTGGTTCGATGATAAACTAGATAATGCGTCAACTAGCCTGGTACTTGATTGCTGCTTCATCGAAAAGAAAAAAATCAAAGATATGCTGGTAATTAGAAGGAAAAAACACCATAAAAAGATTCCTCGTGTAGAATCTGTAGCGAGACTATGAACGGAAGCTAGCGATCCAGAACGTACGAAAAAAGTTCCTAAAACACAACATAAAAAAGTAACCATATTAAGAAACAAGGTCCAATAATTTAATTTAGGTAAAATTACTGAATGAATACAAGCTGTAGCCAATACCCAAGGCATAAAAGAAGCATTTTCTACAGGATCCCAAAACCACCAACCACCCCAACCCAATTCATGATAAGCCCACCAACTTCCTAGCGATATGCCTACGGTTAAAAAACACCAACATGTCAAAATCCAAATTTGAATCTGTTTCCACCAATGGTATTCCGGGCCAGAGACCACTTTATTCGCGCCGCAGGTCCAACCAAAATGCAAAGACGTAGTATTTGCTTTACAAACAACACGCTTCGCTCGCTCGCTCCTCGTGAGATTCAGCCGCTCTTTCGGCCGAAGCGAAGAAAGCGCCACCAAGTGCCGAAGCACGAGCAGGCTCCTATTGCGTAGCAACATGGAAGCAAAACTGGGATGCAAAGAACAGGAATTTTCAAATAGATTTTTGATAATTTTTTTCGCATTCTCCCGGGTAATCAGCTTGCTTGTTATGCGGGCCTCGATCAAAAAAGCGCCAAGCATTTTATTTCTATTATCTCCCGCCTCGCTTTCCTTTTGTATCGGCAAATAAAGTGCAAAGATACCGTTCATTATTTTGGATGGACATAAGCAAAAGCCAATAGCACTGGCAACGTATCCTGCATAAATGCAAGGAGGATGTATAGCTAATATAGGATCTTGTGAAACAGGATTTGATTCTGCAAGTGATTTAGTACAAACAAATGAAATTCGAACAAAAGGATTGGAACTTGCTAATAAAAAAATCGAAAAAAATAAAGCAATGCCCATGTAAATCCGCCGTTCATCAATAAACGAAACTTTATCTCCCGCATTTCGTGCCAAAAATAAAAAATCTAAATTGTTCCATAAAACGTAAAGCAAAAAAAAAAATCTAGATTTTTTATTTTCAAACTCTTTCCACTTTTTAGGCCTTACGGGCCTGTTATCCTCTCTTGCATTCGCACCACTCTCTAACCCTGTATTCAAGGGCTCTTGAAAAAGACCTGAGGGCGCTGCTTTGTATTGGCTCTTGAGGGAGCTTTTACGATTTATGGTAGCAAACAAGTTCTGCAAGTGACGTCTGAATCGTTTATTCTCTTCTTTCATGAGGGGAGCAAAGCGAAGAGCCACCAGCGGTCTGCGAAAAAAAAATATATTTTTGCTGCACCCTCGTTTTGAAACATTGCAGGGTCGAGCCCAATGACCGAAAAAGAATCCATAGAAACTTAGGATCCAACACCATAATAACAGACTACCCTCATGATTAGACCATGTTCCTGATATTTTATAAAATAAAGGTGCATTAGCATTTGAGTTGGTAAATACATTGTAATTGGAAAAGTCAGAAGAAATATAGCAAAACAAAATACTAAAGAAAGAAATGGTAAAGAAAAGAAAATAAAGTGAAACAGCCGCAGGTCTTTTGTTGTGAGTTAATGCAACGAAAATACTCAGTACTAAAAAATAATGGCCCAATTCATTATACATTTCGGTAAATTTTGCTTATAAAATATATTTTTTTGCGTCTTCTAACGCGGAACGTTGCTTTGCTTCTTCTAAAGCCTCGAGGAACCCGCATTTTTAAACCAAATAAAAACAGGCCAACCTTCCCTTAGATGCTTCTGCTTGATCTATTATTTGTATGGAAAAAAACCTGTTTTCTATTGTTGCTTTGCAGATTTATTTGATTCTTCACGGAGAAACTAGAAAGGGATAAAATAATTTGACGTGTTTCCAGCATGAAAAAAATCCCGGTTAGACAGAGAAAGCTAGTAAGAATTAACAGGATTGGAATGAGCATAGAAATATGTATTGAAGTACCAAATTGGCTAATGCTTGAAGGTTGATGCAATGTATTCCACCGGTTTACAGAAAACTTAATTATTGGTATATTGATTAACCCTATACGAATAGAAATAGAAGCAACGTCCGCCGAAAACTGTTGAAAACGCAGCGCACCTAGGTAAATAAGAAACAAGATTAATACAGAGGTTAAGCGAGCATCCCAAACCCAAAAGGTACCCCACATAGGTTTCCCCCAGAAACCTCCGGTTACTAGGGTAAACAATGTAAACAAAGCACCTATTTTGGCACCGCTTTTGGAAAATAACTGAAAAAGGGGATGTTTTGTTAATAAGAATAATAGACTGCTGATAGCCATTGCGATATAAATAAGTAAACTCATCCGAGCTGCAGGAACATGCACATAGATAATGCGATAATTTTCACCTTGTTGAAAATCGGATGGTGCTACCCAAATACTTAAATAAATAGCCATCGCTGTTAAAAACCGACAGAATCCAATTAGAATTTGCGCGTAGCGAAAGGAACATAACATGAGAAAATAGGGTCGTAGTATTTCAAAATACATAGGAATTTTCGAACGTTTTATCATAAAATAATAATTCATCAATGGCGCAGCTGGAGAGATAATATGGATCATTTCGTGCCAATGATTAAAACTGGGCAGCATTTTTTTTTGCTTCCCACTGGATTTGCTCCCCGCTTTTCGGAAGCCTGGCGAGAAGAAGCCAGCCCAGGAAGGAGAGAAGAAAACTTGTTTTCTTCGCTGAGCTTTGAAGCACTTTACGGATGAGCCTCCCTGAGACATGTATGATGCAAAAAAAAATACGCTTTGCGCTGTGTTAAGCCGGCTCACTTCGAGCCGCGCCGCCTAGACATAGTTTCCTTACTCGAACTTTACCAAATCCTTTGTTTCCTCCTCTGCCAGAATCGGACAGTGTACAAGAGTATACGTTAGAAAAAAAAATACAAAAAGAAAATAATATATATATATATATTATTTTATTGACAACATTTACGATGAGTGAGCCAATAAAAACTGGTATACCCTTTTTTCAATTAACGCAAAGACAATCAATTCTATTGGCTTATCAACTTCTGTGAAATAATTGGAACCAAAATGGGATAAAGAAATAAGAACAAAAGTAAATATCCCATTAATAAAAGAACATGAAACCATTCTGTTTCGATAGAAGTACAAAAAATGATTAGGGGTAATAGAGTGGGTAAGGTGGTAAGATTTTGCAAGCTGTTCCAACTATTAGATATCATTCCAAGAGCCAAACGAGAATGAATACCACGCATAAGAGTAAATACCAGGCTTCCTATAATAAGGGTGAACCAATTCATTTTGGATTGATCAAATTGGTATAGAAGTTGTAACACTGGAAAAGTACAAAAAACACCACTTATTTGAAGAACCCAATGACCTACCAATTTAGAAAGTAATATTCTTTGCAAACAATAGCCGCTTGAACAATACAATTCGAGTGTACCATCTTCAAAATCATTCTGAAAAAAACGTTCATGAAGGAAAGAAAACAATAAACGAATCCGAATTAAACCTAAATGAAAATGACATGAGAAGTCTTTAGAAAAGCCTATCATTAAGGGCGTGACTACGATATACGACAAAAATAGAGAAAAAGTCGTGATTAGTGTAGATAAATTGAGTAAAATCTGTTGATAAAACAGTTTCAGAAAAAGTTTCAAGGTTCTTTTTTTTAATTTTTCAATCTGAAAAAAAATATATATATATATTTTTTTTTAAGCTACGGCCTGTGGCCTCCACTTGAAGGTTTTCGCGAGAGCGGCCAAGCACTTTGTGAAATAATAACTGTTTTCGTAATCAAATTACGAAATAGATATACAAACTGTATAGAATCATCATTTACTGGAATGGGATAAGTTATTAATTTTTGTAATCTGTTTGAAATATTAGAATCTACCAAAGATACAATAGGTATTTGTAATTGATTAGCTTCAAGTACAGCCATGGAATTTTTATTTGCATTCATTATTACTAAACAATCTGGAATATCGTGTGTCATGATTCCTTCAAAACATTTTTGCATCTTTCTAAAACGTGGAAAGAAATTGAAGGGCGACGATGTAGAGGCGTCTTTAAATTTGGAATGCGCAGAGAAATCTTGAAAGTGTTTTTGTACATTTTTCATATGTTTCCAATTGGTCAAAAAGCCCCCAATCCATTTATGATTGATATAGCTTTGATTGGTTTTTTTCGCCATTTGTTGAATTATTTTATTATATTCCGGATTGGTATTCACCAATAAAAAATGGCCTTTTGCACGAATGATAGATTCAATCAAATTACAAGCCCTTCGTAAACAAATAAGTGTTTTTTCTAAATTAATAATAGCCATTTCGTTTCTAAATCCGTATAAATATCCTTGAAAATCGGGAGTAGGTATTCGATGGCCCAGATATGCATTTGTACTTAGTAATTTTTGAATAATCAACAAACTAGAATTGTACATAGTTCCTTTTTATTTTCGTTTAGATAGCTCAGGTGGTTAGAGCAAAGGACTGAAAATCCTTGTGTCAGTGGTTCAAATCCACTTCTAAACACAATAGAGTAAAGCTTTAGATCAAAGCATCTCTAAGGAGCTTGGATTTCGAAGGAACAAAGTGGTCTGAAGGCCGATTTCGCAGTGGCTTTAAACAAAAGCATGCTTCTTTTTGGGGCAAAAATATATATATATTTTTTTTTATTCATCTTGCTTCTTCTCCTCGATAAAAAGTAACCTTCAAGTCTAAAAGAAAGCCTTGCCTTTATTCTATACCTTTTTTTCGCCGCAGGCGCTTAGCCGGTTGTTGCCCGCACCGTCTGCGTTGCAGATAAGTAGTGGGTAGGTACAAAAGTTGATCAAGGTTTTTGGCCTTAGATAATAGGTCAGCACTTCATGCGGGAACGGTATAATTGTAAAGTAGGCTAAGGACGGATTTGAACCATCTTTCTAGGATTTGCAATCCAATACATTACCTTTATGTTACTTAGCCATTTCTTAGACTCTTAGTACAAAAAGTTTGGGAAATGAATGAAAGGAAAGGCCGCATGCTTCGCAGCCCCTCAGGCCCCACTGGTGAAGAGCCGCGTGAATAGACACACGGCGACGGTATCGGACTCTTTTTTTGCGAGGTAGGCCAACTGGTGACAAAAAATTAATGATATCAACATAAAAAAAAATCTATACTTTTTTTTCGTAGTTTTGGTCAGAGAGCCGTATGATGCAAAACTATCACGTATGGTTCTGTGAAAGGGCACAACCCATATTTTTTTGCAGCCCGAATCTCGCCCCACTCTCTAGCAATTACTATGTAATTGCATTCCCCATGAAACTGATTATGAGGGCGTAGCGTGGTCCGAGAGGCTCTATAAGCAAATAAATCAGGTTAAAGAGTAGGTACTAAAAAAAGAGAAAGAAGCAAAATGAGCTTTACTCAATTATTTTCTAAATATAATTCTAGTTCGAATCCATTACGCGGAAGCGCTATACAATGTTCAGTGAAAAAATTGGAACAAGACATGGTATTGGTGGATACAGGACTGAAGACTCCAATAATTTGTTTCCAACATGAGCTGAAAAGAGTGCCAATCACCAAGCAAACGAGGTTTATTCTGGGAATTGAAGATGTGGAAGTTTTTGGTGAACCAAAAATGCTTTTGCCGAAACCATTGGAAAGGAAATGTAAAAGCAATTTAGTTTGGACTGAACTAACCAAAATTTGGCAAAGTGACCAGAATTTGGTCAAAGGCTTTATTTTGAATTCAGTCAAAGGAGGTTATGCCGTAGCAATCGCAGGTCATATAGCTTTTCTTCCAAAGAGTCTTCGCAGAAGTAGAAAAGTTTTTCATAGTCAATGGAGAATCTTCTCCATTTTGAACATGAACTCAAAAATTGGCAATATCGTGGTGAAAGAGATTGGTGATGGCAAAGTAGACTATTCTTCGCCGGCAAAACCACATCAGAAAGAAATGAAGCGTTTAGGCGCAAAGCGGAAACACTTACGAAACACGAAAAAAAACACATTTTTTCATAAATATGAAAAAATCGAGAAAAAGAGAAATAAAAATTCCAGCTCTCTTCCCATGGTTCCTACGACCCAAAAGACCAAACAAAGCTTGAAGCGTTTAGGCCCAAAGCCTCGAGCCTACACTGAGAAAACGCGTGAAAATACAAAACGATCAACCACAAACAACGTATTTAAACCCAAAGATCAAGGCCGGGCAATCAATTAAATTCTGTTGGTGTGTTAACGCAGAGCGACTAGAAACTAGGTTCGAAAAAAGGATGTCATGGAAATGACCAATTAATGCGACTACAAGCGATTTATCATCGCCCCACGTCTCCGGTAATATGGGGGATACGCCTACGTGGAGACTCGGGGCCTCAACAATGGAATGGGGAGTAGTGGAACTATGAGTAGCTTTTAGTTAACCTATCTATAAGCTTAAAAAATATTTTTTTTTTCGTCCAGACTCCGAAACAATCGTGGTGTTCGCTCCAGAATGCTAATAAAAAAAAATATATATTTTTTCGTCATGACTCTAGTTCTTTTACGGACTCTTCCGTTTCTAATTTCCCGTGAAAACCTGCGGCCTGTTTGGCAGGTTTTGCTCAAAGAGCTTTAGCATTAAGGGCTCAGAGAAGAAAACAAGTTTTCTTCTCTCGTGATTCAATAAGTATTTGAATCGGCAAAGAAAAAGTAAAAAAAAATGCCTCAACTAGATCAATTTACGTATTTGACGCAATTTTTTTGGTTATGTGTGTTTTATATGACCTTTTATGTATTATTATATAATGATGGATTACCGAAAATAAGTCGCATTCTCAAACTACGAAAACAGCTGATTTCGCACCAAAATGTAGGCACGGAGCTGAGCAATTACAGTGTTGAACAGGATGTTGTTTTCAAAGAATGCTTTGACAGCAGTATATCCTATCTATACTCAAGTGTATCTGGAGCATCCAAGTGGTGTAACGAAATGGTAAAAAGCTTAAATGCTAATCAATTGAAACGAATGAATAAATCTTATGTATGTTCCTTGGGAGAGATTAGTGTTTCACAAGTAATCAAAAAAAACGTACTTTCAACTATGAGTCCCTCTACTTATCATACCACTTCTTTAGCTCCACGTCAAACCACAGCTCTTAACAAAATCTATGTTTTACGCGGACAAAGGAACACCCTACTAAATATCAAGAACGGACCAAGAAAAAAGAAAAATACGAATGCGTGAATTGGTTATATTTGCTATTTTAATTCTCAGTGTTTTAAGTTCAAAACAAATCTTAATTTATAATGAAGAAGTTATTGTAGCTTTAAGTTTTGTAGGTTTTGTTATATTTAGTCAAAAAACCTTTGGTGAAACTTTAAAAGCTACTTTTGATGCGCGAAGCGAAGCTCTTCTTTCGGAGTTACAGCAATTGATGAGTTCGCAAGAAGCTCTGTTGTCCGAGTTGAAGAAACAGCATGAAGTACGTAGTATCAGTTTGCGTTCAAGTACGCAAATGATTGGAGAATCTTGTATAAATGATATGGTTACGCGCTGTGCACCTAAGTGCAAACAGACGGTGCAAGCTGTGTTATGCCAACAAATGGAGCAAAAGTTAGAAACACTGTTAGCTGTTCAAGAGCATTCTCGCATCAGTTTACAAGAGAAGATAGTAACTTGTTTTCGCGAAACAGTTTGTGACGAATTTCGCTTTTCCAAATTGCGAAAACATCAGTCAAAACTAGTTCAACAAAGCATGGTATTATTGAAAGATGGGGTTCTGAAATGAACAATTTTGCACAAAGATGGCTGTTTTCCACGAACCACAAAGATATAGGCACTCTATATCGCATTTTTGGTGCCATTGCTGGAGTAATGGGTACATGCTTCTCGGTACTAATTCGTATGGAATTAGCACAACCTGGCAATCAAATTCTTGGTGGAAATCATCAACTTTATAATGTGTTAATAACAGCTCACGCTTTTTTAATGATCTTCTTTATGGTTATGCCTGCGATGATAGGTGGATTTGGTAATTGGTTCGTTCCGATTCTTATAGGTGCACCTGATATGGCATTTCCACGATTAAATAATATTAGTTTTTGGTTGTTACCACCATCACTGTTACTTCTTCTAAGTTCCGCTTTGGTAGAAGTGGGCGCTGGTACCGGATGGACGGTCTATCCGCCCTTAAGTGGTATAACCAGTCATTCTGGAGGATCTGTTGATTTAGCCATTTTTAGTCTTCATCTATCAGGTGTTTCCTCTATTCTAGGTTCTATCAATTTTATCACTAGTGTGCCGTGCGAGGCTCGTTTTTGGTGAGGAATAATACCCATATTCCTACATGTATGTCTGACTTCCATAGGGAAATACGTGCAGCAGGCCAATGCGGCATCTTGGGCCAATAATCCATCATGTTTGCGAGCAGTTGGTCAATGGGGAGGCCAAAGGAGACTGCCCTCCTTGGTGATGTCCCTTAACGGGGGTGGTCAGGGTCAGGTTAACCAACTTGATACGCACTCACTGCCCGAAAAAGGGCTACATATCCCAAGCAGAATACGTCGGTATATGTGTGGTGGCAGAGTAACCCAGGGCCCAATCTGGGCGAAAGCTTTGACTGATGTAGTGAGCGATCATAGTTGTCGGACAGCCACAGGTGATTCCGGCATAGGAAGCGGCTTGAGCGATCAAGCAAGTGTGCAAGGACCTTAAACTACTGGGGGCTCTGACGAGGGTCAGGGCGAAAACACGGAAATAGAGCAACCACGGGAAGTAACCGCTTCACATCGTCCGACAAACGATGCGCGGGCTCAGAGGTCTCGTAGTAGCGAGGGGAGGGAGACCAACCCAGCCAGAACACAAAGGTGACTAGTCAGAAAACGATCCATATTTCTTTTTCATCTGTCTCGGGCAAAAAAAGTTACTCTCGCAAGCCTATCCAAAGGAATCAGAAAAATGGTTGACGGAGCGACGCCAGTACATATGCTAAGAAAATGGTAAACAATTGTAAAAATAATCAGGGACGCTATAATGGACTAATAAGAATTCTCTCGGATCCTATATTTCTGGTTTACTGCTATGAAAGTATCCGAGGTAAACCTGCGAATATTACTCGTAAAACCAGCTTTCTTGGCTTTGGTCAAACCCTTTATAGATTGCATGGGAACCGGTTTTTCGAACTTGCAGAATGTATACGCAAGGGCCAGATCGAGAATTAACCTGCGCCGAACCCAAGCCTGGTAAAAATAATAAAGCGATATGTAGGGTGATATACCCAACTGCAATGAGAGGACTGGTTGGACTATCACACCCAGATATCCTGGCCCATAAGATTATAGGACTGCTTAATTATTATTACTCTTTTGTGGGTAATAGAATAAATCTGCAAAAAGTGATATGGTTTCTAGTGCACTCATGCACTCTAAGCCCGGCTTTGAAATATAAGCTCTAAGCTGGAAGAAAGGCGTTCAATAGAATTGGAGCTAACCTTCAATGCCTGGATACCTAGAGTAGCCTAAGCATTCCGAATAACTAGGAGGTTCCACGTGATTATAAGGTGAACGGCTCAAAGGCTACTCCGGATTAGGTTATCCAGGTTCATTGGGCCGAACAACTTTCCAAGTCTGGGTTAGGCCAGGTTTGTGCCATCTGCGGTGATAATAGGAACGTCGAAATACATCATGTAAGGGCTGTTTTCGACGTTCGAGCAAGAAGTCGAATAAGAAATAAGGTTACCTACTAGGCTCGGAGCCTATAAACGAAAGCAGATTCCATTATGTGAAGCTCACCACGAAGCCTCTCATGCAGGGGCACTTGATAGAGAGGAAATGCAGATAATATCATCCTATGAGCCTTAGGCCTCTATTAATAGGTAACCCATCCTTGGAGACAGGCCTGATACAACAATATAAGCAATTGAAGTTTTCTGAGTGAGAGCTGTATGACAAAAGATTGTCACGTATGGTTCGGAGGGCAGCATAGACTGACCCCTATCTATCTTCAACATGCGCGGCCCAGGAATGACCATGCATAGATTACCTCTATTCGTGTGGTCTGTATTAGTGACAGCATTCCTACTTTTATTATCTCTTCCAGTACTGGCAGGTGTATTTGCGCCTGACGAGGCAGCGATGCCTTGGCCAAATTTGACTATATGCTGGGAACTCTGCAAAGACAATCAGCAGGGAACGAACCATGCTGGTTCACCCTCAGAGACTATACGCCAAACATCTCTGGCCAACCCTATCTTGGCCATCCAACCAAACAAAAGCTTGGTGCTTTTTTGGCCGGCTTGATTTGGAGTGATAGCTGCATGATCATACCTTTTGCAAATCCTTCGGCCTCGTGGTCAAAGATGGTACCCTTCCAGTTTTCGAGCAAGATATAGAACGAAAAAAAAAATTTGATGCATCTATGAAACGATCTTGCACGAATCACATCTGACCGATGCAAGCCAAGGGAATATTGTGCGCATCAAAGCAGGTATGATTAAAAAGAGATGAAGATATAGTCCAAACCGCACCACACCGGGCATAAAAAAAAATCGATTTTTCTTGGGTTCCACTGACCAAATGTGTGTGAATAGATTGGCAATTACCATGTTATTAACTGATAGGAACTTTAATACAACCTTTTTTGATCCTGCAGGAGGAGGAGATCCAATTTTATACCAACATCTGTTTTGGTTCTTCGGTCATGGGCGCGATTTCGCCAATAGAAAAGGTGGTACGCTGCCCTTACAGCGCCACCTAGGCGAGCACAGCTGTTCTGTGCCTCAAATAAACTATCTGCCTGTAATGCAGATAATTGATAATGAGGTGGGATGTCTGGGAGTCGATGTCATGAAAAGGGTAGAGGATGATATCAAGAGAAGAAAAAAAGGCGTTTTTTCTTCTGCTTCAGCTCTTAACTCTTTTAGGTCAGACCCCGGTAATAGGAGGGATCTCTTGGGATTGGAGTGTGCCCTCCCTTCTTTTAAGGGGGAGATCCCACACGTTGCGTGCAAGAAGCCTTCGGCCCTTGCCCGGGCGGACCACCCGAGACCCAACATCTTTCGAAAAGACAGATATTCTATTGGTAGCGTTGCCCCTGTGGTGGAACTCTTTTTAAGAGCCGAAATCGGGATTTCCGTTCGACTGGACATCGTTGATATATCCAAGTCAATGATGCCATCACAGGGTGAGATGAAACGTAAGGCTATACACAATAACATGTGGGTAATGCCGAAACGTTTCACGTGGAAAGAGAGACGTGGCTTCTCTAAGCGTGCAGGATCTCCAGACAGTTTCTTCGCTGAATGGAAGGAGATACGGAAAAAATCACGAATTGTCGCCAAGAAAGCCGCGGTCATCATGAACGAGGGTCGTTGGCCAATGTTGGTAAAGGAATTTCTGGCTATCCATCAATTAGTCAAGAACCAACAAAAGATTCTCTCTCTTTTAGCAGCCTCCTTGGGACTCGGAAACCCGCTCCTGAGAGACTGCATGCCTGAAATTTGTACTCAACTAACCTCTCGAATAATTGCCGTCGATAATTCATATTATACTTTCGAAAGTCGAACTCCGGGAGTCGATGGTGAAATACTAGAAGCTTCTTCCCGAATCGGTCTAGTTCGTCGTATCTCCTGGATCAATCTAAAAGACTACAAGAGCTCACCCGTTCGCCATGTTTCCGTCTCCGAATCAAAAGGTAGTGAAAGGCTACTGGGAATACCCACAATATTTGACAGGACCGTCCAGCACTTGTTCAAACTAGCTATTGAACCTGTAACGGAACCCTTTGCTGACAAGTATAGCTTTGGATTTCGAAAGGGAAAATGCGCACACATGGCGGTAGGTGAAATTGCCTCCATACCAAACACGGGAACGCAAAGGGTGCGCAAGGTTCGCAACAAGAAAAGGGAACAAGATAGTAAATATTTTGTTTCTACCAAATGGGTGATTGATGCTAATATAAAAGCCTTCTTCGGCCGAATATTCCACCACTGGATCTTAGACAATTTTCCCATGCCTAGTAGTACAGGAATTATACTCGAAGAATGGCTTAGGAATCCAATTGAATATCAAGGAAAACTTGAAGTAACCGCCATGGGAGTCCACGGTGTCATAAACCCCTTAATTGCGAACTTTGCCCTGGATGGATTAGAAAATAGAGTGACTAGCGGATACCGGACCACTATGACTAACCCCGAAAGGACAGAATGGATGAAAAGGAAAGGCCATAGGTCTCTCTTTCGCCAGACCCGAAAGACGAAATCAGTTCGCCTCATCAGGTATGCTGATGACTTTATCATTACTACTAATGATGAGAGATTGGTGGAACGATTTTTTGAAAAAGCCAAAAGTTTCCTGGCGGAACGTGGCCTCCAATTGTCGCCAGAGAAAACCCGTATATTCCCATGGAAGATTGGAGAGAGACTTAAATTTATCGGCTTCATATTTCACAAGATTGATAGGGCTCACTCTCATAGCCAAGTCACAACTCTATGGAAGGCAGGAAAAAGGTTCACTCGCGGAGGCCTCTACGTCTATCCCAATCCCGATGGGACAATGTCACTGAAATGTAAAATAAAAAGTGTTTTTTCTGAAAATATAGATCTTTCTCCTTACCAGGTGATCAAATTGGTAAACCCGATCCTTCATGGTTGGGGCAACTACTTTGGGATCGGCAACTTTCTTCGTACCTTCAGTCTGCTAGATCACTGGATCTGGCATAGAAGTTGGCGATATTTACATCGTAAATTCCCCAAGACTCCTCGCCCCATACTGGTTTCCCGATTCTATCAGGGGGTGTCCTCTCCCCGTGGCAGACTCTGGTACTTCCATGCCACTTGGACCAAGGCCGGTGTAGAAGCCAAACGACGTCGTGCTGACGTGGTATGGATAACACTCCTTGCGTCCATGGTAAAAGGAGTTCCTGCTCATATGTTCCGAGCATCTCGTGATCTGGGTAATCCTTTTGTAGATCCAACCCCGTTTGATGAATGGAACCTTCGGATTCAAAGCTATCGGGAAAATTTTGTGGTTGACGGGAAAGGTAATGAATTTAGCAGGCTATTCATCCGCCAGAAGGGTATGTGTCCTGTATGCAGCCAAGGCTTAGGTTATTTGACTAGCTCTAATTTAGAAATTCGCAACCTGCGGCCTTTTTCCGAGGACCCAGAGGTGCATGGTAATTTGTTGCACAAATCCCTTGTGCATTCTTGCTGTCTTGTTACAGAACATGTTCGAGAGTAGACTACATAGGTTATAGGCATATTCCGCGAAGAGCCCAGTGCTTTGAGAAGAGCTTGCTGGGTTCCGTGGGGGGCTTTGCTGGGAACGGCAAAATCTATCCCGATCCTGAGGTCTATATTTTAATTCCGCCAGGATTCGGTATCATTAGTCATATCGTCTCTACTTTTTCAAGAAAACCCGTATTCGGTTATTTAGGCATGGTGTATGCCCTGATCAGTATTGGAGTTCTTGGATTTATTGTGTGGGCGCACCACATGTTTACTGTGGGCTTAGATGTTGATACACGTGCCTACTTTACTGCGGCTACCATGATTATTGCCGTGCCTACTGGAATAAAGATTTTTAGTTGGATTGCTACCATGTGGGGAGGTTCAATACAATACAAAACACCCATGTTATTTGCTGTAGGATTTATCTTCTTGTTTACTGTAGGGGGGTGCGACGTGCTAACCAGAATGGATGACGTTCACTCTGCCATAACCCCGATAAAGTATGGCGACAGACAGACGTATTCTCTCTCCAGTTGACGTGTAGGGGAGACCCCAAAAGCAGAAATGAGGAGGGTGAAAAAAGCCCTCTTTTGGGGGCTTCCGAAAGGTGGGACCCTAAAAGGGCAACGGAAGGAACCAAGAGCAACGAGGTAAACGAACTGCACTAACGGGAGGCGAGCCCGGCGGACCCCCTACCGGGTCAACGCGTCAACTCTCCCGAGAACCTCGCGACCAGAAAGCTGCGAGGCGCAAGCGATTGCAAGGCCTAAGTATGACTCACCCGCTACGAAGGACCTGAGGTTCCCAATCCCAACACCTAACCGGATGACGCCATTCCTGTCAAGCACGGGACAGCAGGTGACCCACCGCTTCACCCTGCTGAGGAGGCCCTCAACAAACGGGGTTCAAAAAAATATTTTTGCTATACCTCCGCTACGCGGGCTAGGCGCGCAGGCGTGTAGGGACTTCACTAGTCAGGCGGATAACCAACCTGGTAGCGAAAGAACTGCATTCCATTCTTAACAACAACAAAGGCACCCCAAGCATGTTGTTAACCCTAACCTCTGCAGGTTCCTACTCGAAAAAGACCTGATCAAGTTGGCATACAAACGTCTCAAGTCCATCCCGGGGCGAAATACGCCGGTCCTTGGCGGCAAGATATTAGATAACATCAAAAGAAAATAAATAAAGGAAACCATCAAGGAACTTCGCTTAGAACAGTTCCAGATCCAAACAGGTAGGAGGCGCTTCAGACCCAAGAAGTGGGGAGGCGAAAAAAGCTTCTTGGTCCCGCCTACAGACCACGCCTTTTCTCCGAATGCTAAGAAGCAGATCTATACTGGACGAGAACAAGCGCCTATTCAGGGACATTCAATGCTCCGAACCAGTGAAGATTCACCACATGCGGAAGTTGAGCCAACTCGACAAGGACGTCTCGCAGATAGACGAGATGATGACCATGCTCAACGGAAAGCAAATATCCCTTTGCATGCAAACTCCACTACGAGCGAGTCAACCACGGGGAATACTTCGGGCTCTCGGAAACTGAAAGAAAGGAAAAGAAACCGAAGAGGCACCGCAGCCTTGTTCGATACGTTGGTACAGGCTATGGAACTCGTGCCGAGTTGTAAAAGAATTAAACGCGCGTGCAAGCCGTATGATGGGAGAACTGTCATGTACGGTTACGAGAGAGGTGCGCTAAGAACGCGAAGGAAACCCAGAATTGGCCCCACGCGAGTAAGGGCACCTACTCTACTCTTACTGGAATAGTTTTGGCCAATTCTGGGCTGGACATTGCTCTACATGATACTTATTATGTGGTTGCACATTTCCATTATGTTCTTTCTATGGGAGCTGTTTTTGCTTTATTTGCAGGATTTCACTATTGGATAGGTAAAATAACTGGTCTTCAATATCCAGAGACTTTAGGTCAAATTCATTTTCGGATTACTTTCTTTGGTGTGAATTTGACTTTCTTTCCTATGCATTTCCTAGGTCTCGCAGGTATGCCGCGTCGCATCCCAGATTATCCAGATGCTTACGCTGGATGGAATGCCTTTAGTAGTTTCGGCTCGTATGTTTCCGTAATAGGAATTTTTTGTTTCTTTGTAGTGGTTTTTTTTACTCTAACCAGTGAGAACAAGTGTGCTCCAAGTCCTTGGGCTGTTGAACGAAATTCAACGACACTTGAATGGATGGTCAAAAGCCCTCCAGCATTTCATACCTTTTCAGAACTTCCGGCTATCAAGGAAAGCATTTAGACGTCTTAGCAGATGGTGCCACTTAAGCACTTACCCGCTCTGCCCCCTAAGGACCTAGTCTATTGGGGGGGCGGAGCCCCGCCTCGTCCCCGAAAGGTCATGGCAAAGAGATATTAGTTCAACAAAGCATAAAGAAACTAATTATGTTACGAAAAAAATTAATATAATCAATTTGTCAATTAATTGGATGGAACGTTATACTCAATTTGTGAAAAGGAATTATGCTTCTTTTTTGAGAATGAGTGTCCTGTATTTATATGTCCAATTTTTTAATGTGGCAGGTAACAAGCCCCTCTATACCCTCATATCAATAAATTTATGTTTCATTTTTATTACTACATCATTCCAAGACCTAGAAATACATCTATTTTTCGTTAAATTGATGGTTAGATATATATCCGTTTATATTTTTGATCATTCATTATTTTTCAATTTTGTCACATCTTTTTTTAATACTACTAGTATTACTAAACTTTTATTTCCCTAGTATATTATTAGCCGCACTAGTCATGATTCTTTATCAATTGATAGAACTACTAATAGACTTCCGTATTCGCTTCCTGCGAACCTTTTTATTCCAAGAGTCTTGTTGATATTCACAATGACTATCAATCCAAAACTCTTCATCACGAGAAGCCTAGTAAACAGAGAAGAATTACTACTACTACCCGAAATAGCTAGAAATGCCATTAGGCCAGTTATGGATTTCAGGGTGGCAGATATAGATTTAAATGCCTCTGAGGTGTTCGTTGATATTAGAAGAGGCGCGGAGGTCTCAGTAACTTGTGAAAGAGTAGTCCCATTTTTTTGCTGGCAATTTGTTCAACCTGTGCCTTATCAATAGCTTCTGGCTTTCTGCATGTGACTTGTTCGTAACGTCATTGATGTTCCGCACAGCGCTATTGAAAACCCCTTTCTTAGCTGACATATAGCCGCAAAAGACATAAAAATAAGGTAAACTTTCGAACCTGTAACAGGGGAAGCGCTGACTGCTGCGGCGACAGCTGTCCAAGACCCACCATGGGGAGCAATTGAAGAGGTATTATTGATTACAATAACGTTATGCTTTGCTTTAGCCATTGCTTTTGAAACGCCGCACAAATCCTGTAGCGCGACTGCGAGCCGTTTTTGTCCCTGTTGGCCTGACTTTGCTAATTCCCTAAATTTCGAATAGTACATCTTTCAATCACTACAATTAATAATATAACTAAAAGAGATTAAACCCCAAACCCAAGCACCGCTTCTCAATCGTGTCTAGGTATTGGCTGGTTGGGTTTCAGCAGAACTGAAGCAACTTTAATAAGCTTAAGATTGCTTGCAGATAAGTCGATGTATGGTTGGGATAATTAATTCAAGAGACGGTGGCGTAGATTTGGAAATTTATTAGAAACTTGAGAATAATGGGAATCCGCCTTCGGCCCAGAAATTAATATGGACTCCTGATAAACTGGAGTAAAGGAGTATTTTCGAGTAGTATGTATGGTATCGCTAGTACAGACTATAAATCTCCTTTTTTATTCTTACCCCTCCTCAATCTCACTTCCACCAAGTCAATACTTCCTAGAATTAGCCCGGCTCCGCTCGTACACGCTTCTATCTTGCAGCCCCCCCAGAACAAAGTATAACTTGCTGGACTTGACTTGCGAAACGGAGCAGCAGGGACGGAACAGCACAAAACTGGAAGGCCATTAAAAAACGAAATCTGCGCCTTCGGCGCAGCCTTATGGGGGTGGGTGGCAGGGAGAGACACAGGGGGGCACAGAAACGAGTGTGGAAGGCACTTAAACGGACAAAAACATGCCATTTCCTGCAAAAGTGATAGATATTTTCGGGAGCTCCTTCTTCTTTCCCGCCCCCCAAATATGAAGATATTAAGACGTCTGGAGATAAAATATCGAATATATTAATAATCTATTCATAGAAAATTAACTCAGGAAATACCCCGCTCATCCGAGAATTTCCTGCAAATATGCAGAGAATTCCCAAAACTTTTCCGAAATTAGAGGAAATTCTCAGAGGGTAAAGGCTCATAATCCCGATGACAAGACCGTAGGGGCCCTCTCGACTTCAATGCATGTCAATTTCGTGTTCCTAACATGCAGATGCCATAGATGAATGGTCATTATTGTAGGTTCCATATTTTCCTGAAATTCAATAAAAAGAAATAAAGTAGACCATTCGGAGAACCCGATAAACAGTTATTTAGTGTCAAAACCGAGAGGAACCCTGGGGCAGTAGTAAGCTCGGTGCTTTTGTAAAAACGCCAATTCAGAATACCCATTGCAACACCTCTTTTTCTTCATTTCCATTAGTTATAGGCTGATCTATATCTATACTGTTATTCACAGTGACTATCAAACAACGTCTTCGCTACAGCATTGCTGCAGATTGTATAATATAGATAATTAAATAGGTGCCCCCAAGGCTACGCCCCTTTATTGGTGACATCTACTTTACTTTTCTCTCCTCGTATAAAAGGCAGAGCCGCATCCTGCGGCGTCCTCTCCGTCTTTTGATGAGATCCCCTTTGCAAGAAAGCATTTTAAACTATTTAAGTTCAGAGACCTGCGGAAGGGGATAGAAATGAAAAAGATATGTAAAAAGGCGCCAGCTCTCTGAAGCCGTGAAGACGAAAAAAAAAGATTTTTTTTGTTAGGTTTAACGTAATTACTCATAATAGACGAGCCAGGTACAATGTTGTTATATTTGGATGTGCATTTGAATGCCATAATTAATAAATAACGGGGAACTTCTATGAAAAGATTTGGGTATAGCAGGACTCGAACCTGCGACCATTAAGTTAAAAGCCTAATGCTCTACCAACTAAGCTAGACACCCAGAGAGTCCTTATTATGAGGCCGGAGATCTATCATTATGTAATTGCACAAGATAAATTCATGAAAAACAACAATGACCTGGAAACCGGGCCGTGAACAGAGCGTATCGCGATTTATCCACTCTTATCTCAAAAAAAATATATTTTTTTTTCATAAACTGGGAGAAACGTGAGAATAATTTGGAGAGAGCCATCACCAGATATTTGACCACAACCATCTTTGGACCACTTTAACAATCAAAGTGGTCAATTTGCTAAGGTACCGTCTCACAATTGACGACTTCCTGACAAAGCAAAAGAGCTACGACTAACATGGGGTTCTGGCCTTTTTCACACAGCCATCAGCTCTACCCCAAACTCCTTACCATATGATTAAACTTTCGCCCACGCATGCTTCAAGGAACCCTAGAGCCAAGCTTAGTATTATAGCAAGACCGGAGCTATGATAAGAGAATACAAAAAAAATATCTATTTTTTACCATTCCGGACAATGACTCTACGCCGTAGGCCTTTCGCCTTTTGGCGGTTGCGACATTATGCGCTTTTATCGTGGTGCCACCTCATATTTATGGCCTTCATTTGTTTTGTTAGGGTGCAGAAACTATATTGTAACGAAGTTCGGAATGACCTCCAACGTATCCAGCTGCCAAGCTGCGGGTGGTCCGTAAAGGTTCTACTAAGTAGATCCAACGCGCAGCGTGTTACGTATCCCTGTAAATTATTTCAGCCTAATGTTCATTACTTTGGTCTTATAGAATATAGGCTTAGTAGGACTCGAACCTGCAATATCACCGTTATGAGCGGTGCGTTTGAACCAATTAAACTATAAGCCCTTGATTCGATATGCTTACTAGATATCGAATCAA